ATGCGCTGATTTTTCTCTACTAATCACAAAGACATTGGTACCCTGTACTTTATCTTCGGTATATGATCTGGCCTTCTAGGCACGTCTATAAGTCTATTAATTCGTGCTGAACTCGGGCAACCAGGATCTCTTCTTGGCAGTGATCAACTCTATAACACTATTGTTACAGCCCATGCGTTCCTAATAATTTTCTTCCTTGTAATACCAGTTATAATTGGAGGGTTTGGCAACTGACTAGTCCCCCTAATACTAGGTGCACCTGATATAGCATTCCCTCGCCTTAATAATATAAGATTCTGGCTATTACCCCCCTCCCTAACCCTTCTCCTATCCAGCGCCGCTGTAGAAAAAGGAGTTGGAACTGGATGAACCGTCTACCCCCCCTTAGCCAGTAATATTGCCCATGCTGGCCCCTCAGTAGATTTAGCAATTTTTTCCCTTCATTTAGCAGGTGCTTCTTCTATTATAGGAGCACTTAACTTTATTACCACTGTAATTAATATACGATCTAAAGGCTTACGTTTAGAACGTGTCCCACTATTCGTTTGATCAGTCATAGTAACTGCTATCCTCCTTCTCTTAAGACTTCCAGTTTTAGCAGGAGCTATTACAATACTCCTTACAGACCGAAATCTAAACACTGCATTCTTCGACCCTGCAGGAGGAGGAGACCCCATTCTATATCAACATCTATTCTGGTTCTTTGGTCACCCCGAAGTCTACATTTTAATTCTTCCAGGCTTTGGGATAGTTTCTCACATTGTAACCCACTACTCAAATAAAATAGAAGCCTTCGGCACCCTAGGAATGATTTACGCTATACTTGGAATTGGAATTTTAGGATTTATTGTATGAGCTCATCACATGTTTACTGTAGGCATAGACGTTGACACACGTGCTTATTTCACTGCTGCCACTATAATTATTGCTGTACCCACAGGAATTAAAGTATTTAGGTGACTTGCCACTATTTATGGAAGACGAGTAAAATACGAAGCCCCAATATTGTGAGCATTAGGATTTATTTTCCTATTTACAACAGGAGGCTTAACAGGAATCGTTCTTGCTAACTCATCTATTGACATCATTCTCCATGATACCTACTATGTAGTAGCCCATTTCCACTACGTTTTATCAATAGGAGCAGTATTCGCGATTTTTGGCGGATTTGCACACTGATTCCCTTTATTTACAGGTTTAACTCTTCATGCCCGTTGAGCTAAAACCCATTTTATAATTATGTTTATCGGTGTCAACGCTACATTTTTCCCTCAACACTTCTTAGGCCTCAGAGGAATGCCCCGACGATATTCAGACTACCCAGATGCAATGATAAAATGAAATGTTATTTCCTCAATAGGATCGATAGTCTCTTTCGTCGCCCTGTTGTTATTTATCTTCATTGTATGAGAAGCTCTAACAAGACAACGTAGAACTGTTTGTGCCAGACATCAAGCATCATCTCTCGAGTGACAAGATCTTCTACCTTTAGATTTCCATAATTCCCCAGAAACTATTATCATCACAACTCCTTTAAGTGGAAGCCAATCTAGGCATTTATCTGTTACATAAACCCCTGCTTTACTTAGCCCACTTAGATGTCTCACTGAAGACAACTCTCATTCCAAGACGCTGCAACTCCCATTATAACTATGCTAATCGCATTCCACGACCATGCAATATTAGTAATTATTATAGTTCTAACTTTTGTTTCCTACGCGATAATTTCTCTTATGATCAATAAATACACCTGCCGTAACATTTATGAAGCTCAAGCAGTCGAAGCTATTTGAACTATTCTACCGGCCTTCATTCTTCTATTTCTAGCCCTCCCATCTCTTCAATTACTCTACCTAACTGACGAAATTGTTGAACCAGGAGTTACTGTCAAAGCTATTGGTCACCAATGATATTGAAGATACGAATATACCGACTTCTGTAATATTGAATTTGATTCATATATGGTTAACACCCCAGATCTTGAAGAAGGACAATTTCGGTTACTTGAAGTTGATAACCGTATTGTTCTACCCATAAATATTGAAGTTCGAATACTTGTGTCCGCCGCAGACGTCATTCACTCATGAACCGTCCCTGCACTAGGAGTAAAAGCAGACGCCATCCCAGGACGTCTTAACCAATTAAGGTTTATTCTACGACGCCCAGGAATTTTTTACGGCCAATGCTCAGAAATCTGCGGAGCTAATCATAGATTTATACCAATTGCAGTAGAATCCGTAGACACAAATAGGTTTATTAAATGAGTTAATTCATTCGAAAATGAATAAATCGTTTATACTGCTAAATCCGTAAACCCTATCTCATATAACCCAATTACTTATCACAATTATATAATTATCTCACCTATTACGTTAGTATAGTTAGTACATCTGCCTTCCAAGCAGAAAGCTTAGAAAATCCTAAACGTAATATTTTTTATTAATCTTTAATATTTATTGTTTTACTGTTTATCACTGTATATATATATATATATTTAATATATATAATATATGAAATATATAAATACTTGTTATTTTTCATTATGATATAACTTTATTATTTATTATAATATATATTAAAATTTTTACATATAATTATTGATATGTTCTATTTTATATATATTATGTAAAATTTCTTTTTAAAGAAACTTAGTAAGAAAGTATTATATTATACTTATATAATAATACACTTGTCTGTTGGGTGTTGTTTTAATTTTAACTATTAATGCCCCGGCGCATACGACCATTCGGCTAAGGGTTCCGCTCATAAACTGGCGACCCTCGCCGTGGTCGGCGCCGGCATAAGTAATAAACCCAAGGCAAATATATTTATTGATTTAATATATATTAAAATTTATATATATATAAGAGACCACTTTTTGATAGATGCCTCTTACGAAAGGGGGGTTCGTCCGAAATTTTTTTTCACCGTCCGGAATCTCGGTAAATTGTCGATTTTTTTATCTTCAATCCCTATTAAATTAACAAACCTACCCCAATCTATTCACACTGTATTTTGTTTCTTAAAAAAATTTTCCTTAAATATTAGGTCAATCCGTCAAAAGCGCCTCATTTTCAAAATCGTAAATATTTAGTTATTAACGAAGATTTCCAGCTCTGTTTTTTTTTCAAAAATTTTCTTTAATTTCTACCTGATTCCTAAATTTATTGTACTCTTATATTCTCATAATCACTAAATTTTTATTTACTATTTAACCCCTAAGTTGCTCTCTTTTGCAGGTTTTCTCATTTTTTACTAGATTTCAAGCCAAATTGAAAGATTGGACGAATTAGACCCTTCATTTCTTCCGATTTTTTAAGAAAACTTAATCTAATTTTCGAATAAACCCTCGCTAAACCACTATTTTTTAAGTATACAAAATAATTCCTATAAAGGTTTCCCACAACCCTTAATTTCCCTCTATTTTTACTAAAATGCCACTTATCACACCATCTAATTGTTTGTGTTAACCACTTCAAATAAAAAAAATTTAGATGTAATTATTTCTATATTACTTTTGTCATTGTTTTACTAAAATAAACAAGCATGAACCGTCCCCTTTTCCCACTTAACTAATATTTCTATCTAAGTCGTTAAAGTGGCTGAGCTTAAGAAGCGCCGGTCTGTAAAACCGATAACGGAAATTTTCCCTTTAATATAGGCTTATGCTTGCCCGTTTCATGTATTCCCTGTAAACTTTTGCCTTACACTCAATTCTCACTCTACATGAATGCCCCATCTTTCTCCCATAAACTGACTGTTTACCCCCCTTCTTATAATTTTAATTTTATCAAGCTTAATAATTATTTTATGATGACAATTTACACCTCGATTTCCTATATTAAGCAGCAAATCTCTTTCTTCTACGTTTTCTCCATCTTGACATTGATGATAAAATAAGCTAAACACAAGCTATTGGGCTCATACCCCGAAAATGGATTTCCCCCCTTTTATCATAGAATTCTAGTTAATTTATAACCTATGCTTGTCAAGCATAAATTGCTTATTCAGCGAATTCTGGCTTGTTAATTCATACATTACTTGCTATGGTACGTCAACCATTCCATCTTGTAGAGTTTAGTCCTTGACCTATTACAGCGTCATTAGGAGCATTTTCGTTAACTACCGGCTTAACCGCATGATTCCACGGCCATGGAGTAACATGTATACTTCTGGGTCTTATTATTATTGGCCTAACTATAATTCAATGATGACGAGATGTCATCCGTGAAGGTGTTTTTTTAGGTCATCATACTTCGTATGTCACTAAAGGTCTCCGATGAGGAATAATCCTATTTATTGCATCAGAAGTCTTATTTTTCTTTGCATTCTTTTGAGCATTCTTCCACAGCAGGCTTGCTCCTACTCCAGAGTTAGGCTGCAGATGACCTCCTACTGGTATCACCCCAATTAATCCTTTTAGTGTTCCTCTTCTTAATACGGCAGTACTCCTTGCCTCAGGAGTCACAGTCACATGAGCTCACCATAGTCTAATAGAAGGCTCTCGACCTCAAACCATTCAAGCACTCCTAATAACAGTACTATTAGGGGGGTACTTCACCCTCCTACAATTAGCAGAATATATTGAAGCCCCATTCACCATTGCTGACAGGGTTTACGGCTCTACGTTTTTTGTAGCAACTGGATTCCATGGTCTTCACGTAATTATTGGGAGAACTTTTTTATTAGTATGCCTCGTACGTGTTGTACTTCATCACTTTAGCACCACTCATCATTTCGGATTCGAGGCAGCAGCCTGATACTGACATTTTGTAGATGTCGTATGAATTTTCTTATATCTATGCATCTATTGATGAGGCTCATTATAATATAGTGTAAACTGCACATAGACCTTTGAAGTCTAAAGAAGACCCCCTCTTATTATAAGGACGTCCAATGACATTATTAATAATTAACAGAATTATTGTTACCTTATTTATTTCCTGCCTTTCTGCTATATCTCCCATTAACCTCGGTGTCTTAGTATTATTGGTCGCCCTCTCTGTAGCTGCGGCCCTTAGACTAATATCTACAGGCTGATTTGGACTTATTACATTTATTATCTATGTCGGCGGGATACTTGTTATATTTGCTTACTTTGCCGCACTTCAACCCAACCAATTTATTACCAGCTGAAGATGAATTTTAATTCCCTCTTTTCTTATTTCCATTATTTTTATTATATGATCCTTCTCTACCATAAATTGACTGCCTCACTCACCCAATATTAGTCAAATCTACTCTGTTACTAATCTTATTCTTCCGATTTTAATAGCCTTAATTCTATTTCTAGCACTTATCATAGTTGTTAAAACTTCCCGCGCCGATGAAGGCCCATTACGCCCCTTCATATATGTTTAGCCCTATTCGAAAAACTCACCCAGGTATTAAAATCGCTAACAACGCCCTTGTAGACCTTCCTGCTCCTGCCAACCTATCTATTTGATGAAATTTTGGCTCCATACTAGGAGTATGTTTAGTCGTTCAAATTGTTACAGGCTTAATTCTATCTATACATTACTCCCCACACACAGATCTTGCATTTTCTTCAGTCGCCCACATTATACGGGATGTAAACTATGGATGAATTCTCCGTTATATTCATGCAAACGGAGCGTCATGATTCTTTATTTGTATTTATCTTCACATCGCACGAGGAATCTACTATGGATCTTACATATATATTGAAACATGAAATATTGGTGTAATCTTAGTAGTCTTGGTTATGGCGACAGCATTTGTAGGATACGTTCTCCCATGAGGCCAAATAAGATTCTGAGGCGCTACAGTAATTACAAACCTTTTATCAGCTATCCCTTATGTTGGACCAATATTAGTGGAATGAGTATGAGGAGGCTTTGCTGTTGATAACGCAACCCTTAATCGATTCTTTGCACTTCATTTTCTTCTTCCGTTTATTGTAGCAGCCCTATCAATACTACATTTACTATTCCTTCATCAAACAGGGTCAAACAACCCCTTAGGAATTAAATCGTCTATAAACATAGTTCCATTTCACATATACTACACATTTAAAGATATTGTTGGATTCACAGTACTTCTCATATCACTTACATTTGTTGCATTATTTTTCCCCAACATTTTAGGCGACGCAGAAAACTTTATTCCTGCCAACCCCTTAGTCACCCCCATTCACATTAAGCCCGAATGATACTTCCTATGAGCTTATGCTATTCTACGTTCAATTCCTAACAAACTAGGGGGTGTGGTTGCCATGTTTACCGCCATTCTAGTATTATTTGTCCTCCCACTAATTGCACACCATAAAGCCCGAGGTCTTGCATTCTATCCTGCGGGTCAATTTATATTTTGGTTATTAGCAGCCGACACTATCTTGTTAACCTGAATTGGTGGTCGCCCTGTAGAATACCCTTATGAATTTCTAGGACAAATTTTTACCACATTATATTTTATTTTACACATAGCAATCCCATTATCAGCTCAACTATGAGACAACATTACTAAGTAGTAAGACTTTAAGTTAAATAAACTAAAGGCCTTCAAAGCCTTAAATGATGCCTCATCAAGTCTTGATGATATTAGATATTTTTTCGTCCTTTGACCCCGGAATTAACCTTATCAACAACTTTACTTCACCACTTTTATTCTGAACAATAGTTAGCACCTCTATTATATTGTTTTCTCTATCTTTATGATCAACACCCTCAAACTTAATAATCCTAATGAACTCTGTAACCAAAATCATAAATGATCAAGGAACTCGCACACGAGGTCTTCATTTAAAAGGATTTAATATTGTAATTGTCAGCTTATTTATTATTATTATTAATATTAACTTAATTGGATTATTGCCCGCTGTATTTAGCTATTCAAGGCATCTCTTATTTACCTTAAGATTCGGGTTACCCTTATGACTTGCTCTCATTCTTTCAGCAATTGCATTCAATGCTACTAGATGAATCGCAAGATTACTCCCAGGCGGAGCACCACATTGACTAAACCCATTTTTAGTATTAATTGAAACTATTAGTATTTCCGTTCGCCCTCTAACACTCTCTTTCCGACTGGCCGCCAATATAAGAGCCGGGCATATTGTTCTCACTCTAATCGGAACATACTGTGCAGCATCCATATTTTCAAGGCTCGTGGGCCTGATTGTCTTATTTAGAATTCAAATAGGCTATATTATGTTTGAAATTGGAATTTGCTTAATTCAAAGATATATTTTCTGTTTACTATTAAGATTATACGCTGACGATCACCCATAAATTCCTAGATTGAAAAAGTTTGGTTTCGGCCCAAAACAAGGCATTACTAATGCCCAATCTGTAGATATAGTTTAATTTTAAAATAATGGTTTGTGGCACCATTGATTCATCTGTGATTTCTACCATGGTCTACATTACAACTCAAATTCTTATTTGTCTTACACTCCTTTTTTTTATTATTACATTAATAGTTAACTTCTCTTGAGCCTCCTTTATTATTGAATGAGAAATCATAAACATAAACAGAACTTCAATCACCATTCCTATCTTACTTGACCCCGCAGGAACCATTTTTATAACCACAGTTCTATTAATCGCATCAAGAGTTATACAATTTGCTAAAACCTATATAGCCCACGACAAAACTACAGACCGATTTATTATTCTTGTTGTTTTATTTATTTTATCTATAATATTTCTTATTCTATTCCCACACACCATAATTCTCCTTCTTGGATGAGACGGGCTAGGCATCACTTCTTTTGTTCTAGTTATCTATTATAACAACGCCAAGAGCCTGGGAGCAGGAATAATTACAGCCCTCACTAATCGAATTGGAGATGTTATATTACTAATCGCCATTGCACTTATATTTAATGAAGGACATTGATTAGTGATTAATACCTGAAACTCTGATCTAGTTTCATGGTCCAGCATACTTATTTTAGTAGCAGCTATAACAAAAAGAGCGCAGATACCTTTTTCAAGCTGACTGCCAGCAGCCATAGCTGCCCCCACGCCTGTAAGAGCACTAGTACACTCCTCAACCCTAGTAACAGCCGGAGTATTTCTACTATATCGATTTTTTCCCCTAATAAAAACCTGAAATCTATTCCAACCAACTCTTCTCATTATTGCGACCCTCACCATACTAATAGCAAGAGCAAGTGCCATAGCAGAATGCGACATAAAAAAGATTATTGCCCTCTCAACACTCAGCCAAGTTGCTGTGATAATATTTACTCTTAGTCTTAATATGCCAGACATTGCGTTTTTTCATTTAATTACACATGCCCTATTTAAAGCACTGCTGTTTATTTGTGCAGGGAACATAATCGATATCCATCACCACAGGCAAGACCTACGCTTAATAGGAAACGTAGCACCCCAACTTCCCACAATTACAACCGCCATCACTATTGCAAATTTAGCACTATGCGGCGCCCCCTTCATAGCAGGGTTTTATTCTAAAGACCTTATTATCGAAACAACAACAATACTTCTTAAAGAAAAAAACATCGTAATCATATTAATATTCGTGACAGCAACTATTCTAACAACCGCTTACTCCACACGATTTTCTCTTTATGTTCTGTTAGCACCTACTTTCAGCCCTTCTGCTCAATATTCGTCAGAAAACAAAACACAGATATTAAGAGTAATTATACTAACTCTAATAGCAATTATAGGCGGAGCGGTAACAAATTGAATATTCTGTGCCCCCTTACTAGAACCAAATTTCTCATCTTTCATAAAACTTCTCGCGCCAGCCATAGTTCTTTCAGGCCTTGCGGTTGGAATCAAAAGCACCCAATCCCTATCCCCCGCCCCATCCATTATAACTAACTCTCACTGTTTTATATGATTCCTCTCTCCCATCTCTACTCACATCGCCCCCCAACTCTCTATAAAACTCCCACTTCTCCAACTAAAAGAAACTGATCAAGGATGATCTCTATTGCCTTCCCTTTTATTCAACCAACTGTCTCAATCTTCCACAACCCTGATAAATTCCCAAGACAACTCAATTATAGCCCATATTGCATGTATTAGAATAATTATTATATGAGTTATTATTGCATCATGCCTGAGTAGCTTAAACCCAAAGCATTACATTGAAGCTGTAAAAATGATTATGTATCCTCAAGCAGCCGCTGTTGTGTTTATAGTATATTAATACACTTGCTTTTCACGTAAGAAATACATTTTCTAATGTTAAACACAGATTATAGTTTATTTAAAACACTAGCTTTGGGAGTTAGCAATCGGGTCACCGTAATCTGAACTAATAGCATTAACGTATATAAAGCTAATACCATGAAGCGCTGGTCTTGTAAACCAGAAACAGAATAACATTCTATATACAATGACATCATGAATGATTATAGTCACTCCAGTTTTAGTTTTAGTCACATTAACATGCGTTATTCTTCAACGCCAGCATCTACTAATAGCCCTACTCGCGCTAGAAGCTATAATTCTAAGATTAGTATTAATAATTATTATTTTAATTAATACAACATGATTAATATTTGTTATTGCCATACTCACTTTTGGCGCCTGTGAAGCCAGCCTCGGGCTAGCTTGTATAACAGCAATAAGGCGATCCTATGGCAATGATCACCTAAATATACTATCCTTAAACAAATGCTAACAATCACCCTGCCCCTTCTGCTCTTACTAATTGTCAAACCCAAGTGAAACTACACGATTCTATTTCTAAGAACCCTTACTACCACGTCAATTATATATCTATACACCAACTTTATACCAATTAACCTAAACCATATAATAGGTCTAGACTTTATATCTGCTACGCTTATTACACTAACTCTATGAATTATACCATTAGTCATTGCTGCCAGACAAAACATTAAATTAAAAAAAAATCTCTCTTCCTTTTTCCTCCTCAACATCGCCGCTTTAACATTAATTTTAGTTTTAGGGTTCTCCGTTTCTCACTTATTCTCTTTTTATATTTTATTTGAGGCCTCTTTAGTCCCTACTCTCTTAATTATCATAAAATGAGGTTATCAACCTGAACGCCTTCAAGCGGGAATATATCTGATATTATACACTATTACCGCCAGTTTACCCCTTCTTGCTGGTATCGCAATTCAAGTTTCTTATCATCATTCTTACCATCTTTTTTTTGTTCTACATACTTTTACTAGCTATACTTCCCTTGTTTGATTAGTAATAAATTTTGCATTTATAGTCAAACTCCCATTATTTGTCTTCCATCTATGACTACCTAAAGCGCACGTAGAAGCCCCTGTAGCAGGATCTATAATTCTTGCTGCAGTTTTATTAAAATTGGGGGGATACGGAATATTACGTGTTATTTACATAATCCCCCCCATTAATCTTACTTTAAAATTTTATCTTATCAGCCTCTCACTCTGAGGAGGAATAATTACAAGACTAATTTGCGCTCGTCAACAAGATATGAAATCCCTAATTGCATACTCCTCTGTCGGACATATAAGCCTTGTAATAGCTGGTGTTTTAACAAACATTCAATGAGGACTGTGAGGAGCTGTTGCCATAATAATCTCCCACGGTCTTTTAAGCTCTGCACTCTTTGCATCAGCAGATATGTGTTACTCTATATCAAACTCTCGCAGTCTAATTATAAATAAAGGGCTTAACATTGCCATCCCCACAATATCTATATTATGATTCATTATATGTGCTGCTAATATAGCAGCTCCTCCTTCATGTAATTTAATGGCAGAAATTATACTCATTACATGTGCTGCCGTAGCATCCAAATTAATATTTATCCCTTTAGGTGTTATAAGATTCACTGCTGCTGCTTATTCCCTAACTCTATACGTAAGGATAAACCATGGCCCTTTGAACACTTTAAATAATCCTGCTCTTTTCCTTACTCCCCGTAATCTAACAATCATTCTTGGTCATGTTATCCCTATCGTTATTATTATATTAAGACCCTCTTTAATTGTTTTATGATAATAGTTTGATTCTTGCTACCTTTTTGGTTAAGACAGAATATAATACATGCAACTCTCTAGTAACCCGTGCGATTAACACTATCATCTCAAAGTATTCCGTCATATGGATAAGTTAAACTAAAACACCAGTCACACGCCTGCAGTAAAGAATTTTGCCCGATATTAAATTAATGAATCAGATACTGTCTTTTAGTGCTGACCAAACTCGTGCCAGCCGTCGCGGTTATACGATAAGCACAAATCAAAATACACCCGGGAGCGTTATGATAAAAAACTTATGTCTCAGTGGTACAATACATTTGTCATATTTTATTTTTCATATATCAACCCAACTTACGAAAGAATAAGCTAAAACAAGGATTAGATACCCTTTTATTTTATTCCTTAAACACCCTGCCCCGGGCACTACGAACTCATGTTTAAAACCCAAAGAAATTGGCGGCACTTTATGCTACTAGGGGAATCTGTCAATTAATTCGCCAATCCACGTTAAACCCTTCTTGCTTTTGATTTTCAGCTTGTATACTGCCGTCGCAAGCTAGCATTATTTAAAATTGCTAGCCACTAAGCCCCACGCTTTTACGTCAGGTCAATGTGCAGCCCATAAGCAAGATTTTGATGGATTACAATAATAAGAAAACAAGTTGTCACCTATAACAAGCTGATATAATATGGACTTAGTAGTAATTAAAAAATAGTATGTTTTACTGAAATAGCAATCTATAGTGTGCACACATCGCCCGTCACTCTCACCGAAAGGAGAGATAAGTCGTAACATAGTAGGCGTAACTGAAGTTGTGCCTTCAAGATAGAGCATGAATATGCATTTCACTTACAATGAAAATATAGAACAATTTCTTATCTTGAAATTACACCTTATTAATACATCATAAATTATATTCATATATAGGAGAAATATAAAAAATACAAATTGTAAAATCACTTATTTTTTACTCAAGCAGCTACCCCGTACCTTTTGCATCATGGTTTAACAAGTTTTATTCCTTCTGCTTACTCCCGAAATTCTCTCGAGCTGAATCAACACTAATAAGATACCCATAATACAATGTTGCAATATTGAATTAAGATGTTGTTCCAGAGGCTACATACCCCCGCGAAGAATGATAGCTGGTTACCTTAAATTTTGACCTTAGTCAAAAAAGCCCTAACGCTATTAAATTATTAAAGGCAAAGCTTTAATAAAATCTCTATCCCGTGTCTAAATATTTTATATATAGGCCTAAAACCAGCCAGTTTAACCCGTTACAGGGTTTAACTTTCACACCATATAATAATAATTCTTTGCATTTTATTAAAGGTAACGTTTTTATCTAAAAAACTTTCTATAATGTTATAACTAGTAATTACTCCATCCATTTGTGTAAATTAACAATTTTGACCAAATAATACTCATTTTAAACCCAAATAAGGAACTCGGCAACTATTTATTCAGCCTGTTTAACAAAAACACCGCCTATTGAACATATAATAGGTCCATCCTGCCCAGTGAATTAACTTTCAACGGCCGCGGTATCCTGACCGTGCAAAGGTAGCATAATCATTTGCCTTTTAATTGAAGGCTAGTATGAAAGGACACACAAGAATAATACTGTCTCATTTGGGCTATCTTAAAACTGATTTTTAGGTGAAGAAGCCTAAATTTCCATAAAGGACAAGAAGACCCTATAGAGCTTTATCAGTAAAAGTTATTAAACTCCCTTACTGTTTTGGTTGGGACAACCAAAAGACAATAATACCTCTTTTTTTAATGATATAACTCACACCCATAATTGAATTAGAATTTCAAGCTACCTTAGGGATAACAGGCTAATCCCACTAGAGAGACCACATTGACAGTGGGGATTGGCACCTCGATGTTGGCTTAGTGTTACCATTAGGCGCAGCCGCTTAATTGAGTTGGTTTGTTCAACCATTAAATCACTACATGAGCTGAGTTCAGACCGGCGTAAGCCAGGTTAGATTCTATCCTTATTAGGAAAATTAAATTATAGTACGAAAGGACCTAATTTTATAGATATTATCTTTATAAACTTATATATAGTAATGAGTTGGCAGAGCTATGCACTTGACTTAGGATCAACTAACAGGAATCATTCCTACTCATTTATAACCCGGTAACATATTAAAATGATTTTGAAAGTCATTAACAGGTGATTAAATCCACCATGTTACTTTAACAACTCCAATTTATATTTCTTAAGGCTGTATAGCCTAACATCAAGGCATTTGAATTGCAATCAGATCATGTATTTTTTATACTACAGCCGTTTTAGTGGCAGAGTAGTGCATTAGATTTAAGCTCTAAACAAGGTTTATCACCCTAAAACAATGTTCATTAAAACTATTATCACCATAATCACCATCTTTTTATGTGCTCTTCTTGCAATAGCATTTTTTACACTTTTAGAACGAAAAATTTTAGGCTATATTCAACTACGCAAAGGACCTAATAAAGTTAGCATCATAGGGATCCCCCAACCTATAGCCGACGCCCTAAAACTATTCACTAAAGAATTAAACATACCTAGATCCGCTAACATTCTCCCGTTTCTTGCTGCCCCCATACTAGCCCTATTTCTTGCCCTTACCATATGAATTCTTTATCCATTTTTAAGATCCCCTTTCCTTTTAAAATGAGGCATTATATTGTTCTTATCACTATCAAGAATTAACGTATACACAACCCTGTTTTCCGGCTGAGCCTCAAATAGAAAATATGCCCTATTAGGAGCTCTCCGTAGAATCGCCCAAACTATCTCTTATGAAGTAAGCATAGCACTAGTAATCCTAACACCCATAATTATAATCTCATCACTAAGAATAAACATCTTCGCTAGAAGTAATTCAATTATATTTCTCTTTATAATATGACCACTATTTATTACATGAATTATTACATCTTTAGCAGAAACTAATCGCACACCATTCGACTTAGCTGAGGGAGAATCAGAACTAGTTTCGGGGTTTAATACTGAATATAGCTCAGGAACCTTCGCGCTAATTTTTATAGCTGAATACATAAATATTATTGCTATAGGAATAATCAGATGTGTTCTATTTGCAATAATATCCCCAATAAATTTCTTAAGCGATCTTGTACTAATCATTAATACATCTGCCATTAGTATTCTATTTATCTGGGCTCGAGGAGCGTACCCCCGAATACGATACGACAAACTAATAAGGCTTACATGAAAACAATTTTTACCTATAACCTTAGTTATTATTATAATTGCTACAGCATTTACTTTATGATGTTGCGCCGGACGAACGGATAACTTTGATGACGTTAAACACGAGGATTTCCTCCAACATCTTTATTTATTTCTTAGAAGCTTGCAACAGCAATGAATTTTTACTTCATAAACAGGGCTTGACCCCTAGGAAAATGAATATTATTTTATCAGCTATATTAATTGCCGCGCTATTTCCTATTGTTATTATTGCTGCAACTTTTTTTTTAAATAAAAGCGCTGCACCTAACTTCGAAAAAGCAACTCCATTTGAATGCGGCTTTGATCCTCATAATTCAGCACGTATTCCCTTTTCATTGCGATTCTTTATTCTAGCAGTTCTATTTCTTGTTTTTGATATTGAAATTGCACTTTTAATACCAATTCCATCTATAACTACCCTACTTATCGAGACAAAACTCACCATTATTGTCTTTGCATTAGTTCTTATTTTAGGTCTATACCACGAATGAAAAGAAGGATCTCTTGAATGAAAATAAGTTATGTCGGCACAGATAAAAGCTTCTAACTTTATATCTGAGAGGTTCAATTCCTTTCATAACTTTATGACACCATCAACCTTTTTATTTGCTTTAACGCTTATTTCAGGCACTTTAATTTCCTTGTCTAGTACAAACTGATTATACCTCTGAATAGGAATAGAGCTCAATCTACTCTCATTCATTCCTTTAATTGCTTCATCTCGCACTCTCCAGGAAACTGAAGCAAGTGTCAAATATTTTATTATTCAAGCTATTGGGAGAGGTTTAATACTTACTGCCGGAATCATATCTATTAATCCTGTAACTTTATTTAATTTCCATAATCTAATTCCTGTTATCTTCTTTATTAGAATGATCATCAAACTTGGGATAGCCCCTTGCCATCAATGACTCCCCCATGTAATAACTAGAATCTCATGATCACACTGTATAATCCTTGCTACATGACAAAAAGTAAGACCCCTCATCATAATAATCTATATCATGCCACGTAATCTCTATTTTATAATTGCCTTTATTGCCATGTTAAGTGCCCTTATTGGCGGTATCGGGGGTCTAAATCAAACACAACTTCGAGCCCTTTTAGCTTACTCATCCATTGGTCACATAGGATGAATACTTTCTACCATTGAATGTCCCTCTAACCTTTTTGCAATTTATTTTTCTATTTACATTGCTATCTCTATTGCACTAATATCTATACTAAACTCTAATAATATAATAATAAGGAAAGTTCCCAACTCTATTATCAATATAAGTCCCATGACATTCTATATAATAATAATCGTTATTTTTAGATTAGGAGGACTTCCTCCTTTTTTAGGATTTATTCCCAAATGAATAATTATCAACGAGCTTGCATCCCAATTTATATTGACTTTAATATTAACTCTAATTGCAGGAAGGTTAATTAATTTATTTTACTATTTTAACATAACATTTAATTTTATTTTAACTTCCACTCAATTACCACAACTAAAATCCCCCCCTCTATGAATAGGCATATTAACTATATTATCCTCATTCAGATCACTCATCCTTATTTTATAAGGCCCTGTAGTTGATTACAACATTAAATTGCAGCTTTAAAGGAGTGTTTACACCAGGGCTTT